ATCTGATGCTACACCGCTGCTCAATACCTTAGGGGATCAACTCTATTACATAAATTGATTCCTAACTTTTATCTCATATCATGACAATAAGTAAGCAGTTCTTTATTGTATCGGTTCAAAACCTCGCGAATTGATCTTTACGATGCTTCCTCTATCAATTAGATCTTTTATCCATAGAATAAAGTATCTAGGCATACCTATTTCTTCATATTTCGACTTCTATGACATTTATTTCTTTGCTACAGCTGATAAAAATCGTTGTTTTGGACGATACATATGTAGAAAGCCTATTTTTTTTTATAGTATTTTGAATGGATTTGCTCTTTCTTTCCCTTTTATTTCTATAGTGGAGATAGTCGCACGTAATGACAGATCACGGCCATATTATTAAAAGCTTGTGGTAAGAATGGATTCCGCTCGAGTGCACGAAAATAATATTCCAAAGCTTTCGTATGTTCTCCGTTCCTTGTGTGGATAAGGCCTATGTTATAGAGTATATAACTTCGATCATAGGGATCAATTTCTAGTCGCATAGCTTCATAATAATTCTGTAAAGCTTCGGCATAATTTCCTTCGGATTGAGCCGACATCCGTTACGGTCGTCCAAAAAATCTCCGTTTCAAAACCGTACATGAGATTTTCATCTCATACGGCTCCTCCTTTATGTGCATAATGAAAATAATACATAGAATCAATAGAATCAAAAAAAGATTGAAATATTCTCATTATAAACTGAGTGGGGCTAGTGTTTTTACAAAAAATCTCTAGCCAACCTTCTTGTAAAAGATTTTTCCTTAACATCAAGTATGTTGTTACTAGATAAATAAGGGGTGACTCCAACAATTTCTTTGTCTTAAACGACTCTTCATTTTCAGGAATTAGTCACTTCAACAGTCTTCGATGGTTATACGGGTATCCAAAACACGAACGAGATGGATGTTTGTTGTCCCAACCATTCTTGTTAGTCCCGATCCTGATAACGAAAAGGGATAATTTATAACAAAGTTTTAGTATTGTTGATTTCTCGGAGTAGTGCCTCTTCCTCTATGCCTCCTATTGGTACTAGCGCAGTAGGTTTAACCTAACCTCATAGGTGTAACCTTTCGCTCAATACTTTAGAATCAACAATTAAAGCATTTAAGGCTGCATTAATCGGGGATACACGACAGAAGGGCTTGTTTTATTTACAAACTTCACCTTCAATAAGCGTAAATTTATTTCAAAATGTTTTTTCTTTCTATCCCGAATAATCTTTCTTTCTTCTAAGACTGAGAGCATTCAAAAATTTAATATAAAAAATAAAAAATAAAAAATATAGAAATAAAAGCAAAAATAACATAATCAAATCGCACCATCTCTGTAATAGGCGAATGCCTCTTTTTCTCCTGAAGTTGTCGGAATTATTCGTAATAAGATATTGGCTACAATTGAAAAGGTCTTATCAATAAAATTTCCATTTATTCGAGATCTAGACATATGCAGAAATCCATTATATAATTTCTTTTAATTACCTTTTCGTGAGAAAATAATCCCACAAACAAAGGAATTTTACAGTACGAAATAACATAAAAACAAACTCATTAAAAAAGAGAATTTTCTATTCAAATTGTTTCTTTTTGATGGGAATCAATAAAAACTAAGAAATATTTGAATCCAATTAGATTTCATCCATATCCATATAGTAGTATAAGAATGAAGGAAACTATTCCGATTTTATCAAGAAGAATCAAAGAATTTATCCTATCGATTAGGTAGATTAGGATAATTTGAGAAATTTTGATTTAATTCAATTCTGTATGACCAAAGAAGAAAAAAAATTGAATAATCATTCTATGATAGATGAAAATAGAATAACTATCCGTTTTGTGTTGTGTGTATTGTGTATAATGGGTATACGCTATAGAATCAAATATCAAAATTCCTGGGACGTTTTGGAATAAACCTATGGGATAATAAGTTGGGGTAAGGGGTTCTTGTTGAAAGATCTAAAATGGGACAGGAAAGTCATTTTCGAATTTTTATGAAAATAGAATAATAGTCTAAACTAAATAGAATCAATGATCTAAAGATATCCATTAAACATAGTCTAAAAAAATGGATCAATTGGTAAATTCGTTCCAATTCATTCATTTAATTCGATATAAATCTTAGATATTAGAAAGGGTCGTGAATGCCGTCTTCGCAAACATGAATAGATATATATCTGTATTTATTGTTTTTAATTATTATTTTAATTATTATTGTTTTAAACAGAACAGTTTTTCACAAAAAAAAAATGATTCTTATCCCCCAGCTTTGAAACAAGGGTTTATCTTTGATGAAAGGTTTTTCTATGTTTATAGTTAAAATAGAGTATTTATACCTATCCAAAAATCGAATATGAGTAAATCACTATTAACTCGGTTTCGGGACTCTAATCATTAAATAGGAGAGATGGCCGAGTGGTTCAAGGCGTAGCATTGGAACTGCTATGTAGGCTTTTGTTTACCGAGGGTTCGAATCCCTCTCTTTCCGTACTAATTCACCAATATTACTTATTACTGACCGCAATGTATCAAATCAAATAAGAGTGGATATTATTTTATTATTCCAACAGTTAGACCTTGCTTTTATATGGATTCTCTATTCCTAATCCTAATTTCTGTGGTATGGAAAATACTGGAAAGAATGGACAAGGAATGAAATGAAAATCCTCTTACCAATCTATGATACATGAATGGGAGAAAAATCCTCGGATCAACCCCCTCACCTCGGGTCTTTTTATATTTTATATCTATATCTTTTTATATTTTCTATCTATATTATATATATTTATATAAATATAGATAAATATAGGTGAGGTGATAAGGGAGGGAAAAATTGTTCGAACCCTTGTTATTGTTATTTTAGTTAGGTTTAAGTCTGACGAGAATAATATTCTACAACCAGCAATTCATTTATTTTCAAAGCGACCCATTTACTATCGATTATTTGATTTACTAATCCTTTATATTGGAATGGTTGAAGAGTCAAATGTTTTGGCAATTCCTCATGGGAGAATGAATCAAGATAATTTTGAATTAGCGCCCTAGATTTTTGTTCATCCTTCACTGTAATAATATCTCGGGGTTTGCAGCGATAACTTGGTATATCTACTATACCACCATTAACTAAAATATGTCTATGGTTAACCAATTGGCGAGCTTGAGGAATAGTGGAAGCCATACCCAATCGAAAAAGGATGTTATCCAAACGCATTTCAAGTAATTGTAGTAAAACCTGACCCGTTGATCCTTTGGCTTTTCCGGCGATACGAACGTATTTAAGTAATTGTTGTTCTGTAAGACCATAATGAAAGCGCAATTTTTGTTTTTCTTCTAAACGAATACGATATTGAGATTTTTTACTGGAGCGCGATTGGTTTCTAAGATCGTTTCCAGTTCTAGGCTTTTTACTAGTTAGTCCCGGTAAAGCCCCCAGACGACGTATTTTTTTGAAACGAGGCCCTCTGTAACGTGACATAAAGACTCCTTATTTTATTGAAATTTAATAAACCTAAATTAAATTAAACTAAATGGAAATGTTAACTAAATGATAAATAGATTAGAAAAATAAAAATAGAATAAATGAAGCGAAATTTACTAAAGTATTGTACTACAAAAAAGAATTCGATGAATTGTGTCAATATCTGGACCTTATTGTATATTATATATAGAATATATATATACAAATGAAGGGTTCTTTTCTTAATTGATTTGGTCTACATAGATCAAACTCCTCCAATTTTTTTTATATTTCTAATTGAAAGTTACTATGAGATAATAGATCGTCGGTCCTTGGGAAAGGGGACGAAACCTTTTCAATATTCTTTGATTTCCTATTATCAATTAGGTTATGTCAAAAATCAAAAATGAAACATATGGAGAATGGAGAAAAGCCAGCTATCGGAGTCGAACCGATGACCATCGCATTACAAATGCGATGCTCTAACCTCTGAGCTAAGCGGGCTACCATAACATAAATTGACACACATGGGATTTTAGTAAATTACTGGGATCTTAGCTATTAATTCTTAGCTATTCATAATTAATTCAAATTCAATATGAATAGAAAAGAATATAGAATTTCAAAAAAATAGGGTCTAATTGCAAATTCGAGAATTTAACAATTAAATTAATAGAACGATTAATATATTAATATAGCGATATACAATTTTGATCTATTTATCATATCAAATATATGTTTATCAATAATCAATATTTTAATTAGATAGTAAGCTATTGAAATTCAAAATTCTTTTTTTTTTTTGTTAATTATAGATATTTTTATTCTATTTTTATTACTATTTATATTTTGTTATTTATATTTTAATATTTTGTTCTATTTTGATTATTTTATAATCTATTTTATTTCTATTTCTTATTCTATATTTAACCTTATTAAAGACTTATTAATAAGACTTATTAAATTTATTAATAAGACTTATTAAATAGAATCTCGTAATCAAACTCCTAATCAAATTAGTAATTAAATTTCCTATAACCCAGTAATTCCATTACTTCAATTTTAATCTTATTGTGTCTTAGAATTATACAGAATAATATTATTTTATTCCATATATATTCTATATATTAGAATAATGTTCTATATATTAGAATAATGTGCGAAAGAATTCGAATTTTTGCTAATTTCAATTTGATTATTTTTATTATTATAAATTTATATTGATTATTATTAATCAATAATCAAAGTAATAATAATCAATTTCTCTTTTAGTTATTTTGAGTTATTTTATTAGAGGATCCGTCCGAAGAAAAAGATAAGAATAAAGATAAAAGTGCAATCCAGATCATAATGAAACATTCCTCTGTTTTCATTCGGAAAAATGAAACCTAAGCCGAAAAAAAAAGAATCGACCGTTCAAGTATTCAAAATTGCACGTTAAAAACGATAGAAAAAGGAACATATATTAGATATATACATATCTATATATAATAATATAAGAAAAATAATAACTATAT